ACGGACTACGTGGGAAATACGAGATCTAGGCAAGCCGCTACATGTTCTCCTCTTGCCCTTTTTCGATAGAAGAACTACTTATCTTCTCTTAGATAGCGGTCGATCGGTTCGCATCTATGGTCAATCAATAGGTCCGCGGATCTCTTCTTCTATACGATAAATCGCCATCTCGTAGCACCACCACGACACCGATTCTTGTTATTTTTCCGAGCCCCCCATGCCGTCGACTTTGAGTATGATGAATGAGTGGAAAAATCTTTTTAGAAGTCCCTGTCCGATCCAACCAAAGAGTTAGTATCTAAAATACATATATATATTATAAGGGGGGAACTGCTAGTTTTTTCAGAAAAGACTTGCTGCCCCCCTTCCGAATCCCGCGAGTGACTAAGCGCGAGACGAGCCATAACATAAGGGGCGAATCTACTCTTCGTAGAATCGACCATAGATATCTTCTTTTTTCAGTATATTTGCACCAGGCTTAGCCCCTACTAGTAAGAAGGTGTTCCCGAAAGGGGACGAAACCTGTCGTGTGCGGCTTAGTAGCGCGTGAACAGAACACATAGCCTAAGCGGAACTCAATATTCAACCAACCTATGATCCCTTTATTTAATCAGCTTACTATCAATAAACCATGTGTTAGGTTCTCGTTTCGGGAGATCTTGGAACGTGCCCGTCGTGTGAATGCGCATACAAATGGGTCACTATTCGCCTACTACTAATAAGGGCGGAGAGTGGATTCTAGATTATATCAGTCGGGTAGGCTGGACTGGGGTTCTGGGAAAATCTCTACGAATTCTTCTTTGCAAGAGACATCCCTGGGTTTAGTGATTTCTCCGGCAGCCTTGCTGGGATCTCCAGATCGAATAATTGGTTTACAAGACGCTCTTAGGGAGTCTTGTCTTCTCGGATTCCAGCTTTTTTCTTTTCTTATAAAAAGCTTTGACCTACTCCCTGAGCAGAGATGTACGCTTTATACAGGTAGTGGGGTCATGTATACTCATGGGATGGCTTTTTTTGGAGTAATGAAAAAATTCCATTGCATCCAAATCAATCAAGATCTAAGTAGTTGTTCAGTAAACTATTATGCTTCTCGCATGCAGTATCCGAGTCTTGCCTATTTAAGGAATATAGAGGAGGTATGCGTCCTCTCGGTCGCCTTGACCAATCACAGATCAGCTCGAAAGTACCCCTTTTTATTATGATGATAGGGGTGGATGGTAGGGCTAGAACAGGCATAATCGCTGCAACGCCTAGAAGTGGGCCGACTATCTTCCATAAAATATATATATTCGGCATTTAATGAGATAGTAAAGTTCTAGACTCAAGCTAGCAAAAAACAAGACTGAGGTCGGGCATTACTGGTAATTGCTAAGGTGCTTTCTGAAGTATTAACCATTGGCTAGCGCTCATCTTCAGCTCTGTTTCCAGCCTTTCATTTCATATACCATTCCCGTATGCCATACCTCTTATTTAACATCCAAGCCTCCTCCCATCGGTAGTTGGAAGCAGAACTGAGGCTGGATGTAACTGAAGGAAAGGGGATATAGGTACGATAGGAGGGTACGGTTAAGTTAAGCAGGTAAGCGAAGGCTCTCTCTCTCGCCCTGTGGTCTTGTGTTAAGCCCTTCCGCCCATTATTGATCTTCATTCTAAGCGAGCAGGTCGAAAGCAGTTGAGGTGATAGCAAAAGTAAGCAGGGAAGCAGAAGCAAGAGGTCTTCAAAGAACTTTTGTGTAATAAAGCTTCTCGGTCGCATTTCATTGGTCTCTAAGGCGCTTAATCGTTCATCGATCTTTTCTTCTTTCTTCAATCGGTCATATCTGATCCGTAGCTGGTAGCGACATGAGGAAAAGGTCCAGAATAGTCTATTTTATTTGCTAAATCGCGAGTTTAAGGGGTCGGATGGGTCAAGTATGGCCTCTAAAAACATGCGAGAATCGGCTTTTTTAGTAGCATCTGTCCTTCCCGGCCTGCTGTCGTCAACGGCCCGCTTCCTTGAATGAGAGTCGGTCTTCCCGATCCACGAATACTTTCCGTTGTCCTTTACTAGTTTAGTGGCTTCTGCCTGAGGGCATCTGGAATTGTCTGTTTCGGTATTAACTCTTGTAAACGGTCGCAAACGCTCATCTGTCCACGAATACGGTTCCCTTCTTTTATTCTATAGCTTTTATTCAATTAGGGCGAATACCTTGTAACCTAATTTCTTTCTTGAAAGATATGCTACTTCCCGGTCGAGCTGTCTTGTAACGGTCTCTAGGGTCTTCAGTCGAATTTGTCTTCTTTCCTGTAGTAGTTCATCTGATGAGTTCATCGCGCAATTTGAGTTTAAGCATCGGGCTTCTGAAAGCTCTCTTCTGTAGGGATCGGAGATCGCCTTGTATAACTATCGATCAATGGTTTTCGCGCTAGGAGATCATCCGCTTATGGCAGGAAGGATGGATGAGCTCCCTATTGATATAAAAAAGGATGGAGGTGAAGTCTGAGCCTCGGATGAGGGGGG